ATCTGGCCTAAACTTTTCCATTGCCGGTCACTTCTAGGGTCTAAATTCAATGTGGACCAAAGCTTTTATGCCGTTCGAGCTATGGGGGTAGACCTGTAAACCCTTATCTCCGAGGGGTGATTCTTCCTTTCCTTCGCCTTCTGTCCATCAATTTCTTCTTTCCTCGGAATTCCTAAATGCCATTTTCCTTTTGGAGAACTTGACTACTTAAGATCATCTAGGTCTCATCTAAGCCCTTCTACTTTTAGAGGAGGATGAACTCCAGCTCTCGGCATGAACTAACTTCCTCCTGGCGACGATCCGATATGTCACAATTCACCTGCACAAGACATTCGAGAGCTCGTCTGTAATGTCAAACCGGAGTGAAGGTGCAGATGAAATAAATCATCAGCTGTGGGAATAACCGCTGCAAGTCTTTTTTAAGTTTAAGAAGAATGGATTAAAAAAGGTTGTGCTAGAATTCGATCTAACTGTATCCGGTCTTTCGAAAGAGAGTAAGCTCTTTTGCGAGAGTTCAGAAGAAAGATTTGCTAACTGTGAAATCATATGCCCTGCTAACTTAACTCTTATGATGATGAAATTGCTTACACCGGCTACTCTCAGAGTTACCTTTCTAACAGCGGTTAGAGCTTCTTCTCCACTCGCCATGCGGGGAATTTCTGAGCCTTTTTTACCCCATTATGGCTTCTTTCTCCACTGGGCAAAGCATTACCAGTCCATCCAACCAAACCTATGAATCGGGATTCAGCTATCTTTAGTGGACCCCTAATCAGTATTATCTTTAATACCCTTCTATTCTATCTGTGTCCCTTCCTCGATAGAGGAATGAGTGCAACATTAGCCCGAGCGATAGAAGAGGGCACCATCCAGGGTCTCATTCCCTGGTTAGAGAAGGCTTTCCACCTTCCCTAAAGGATTGCTGAGCACGTAGTATGTTACGGTCAGCCGTCTTTGGTGTCGTATCGAGCACCTCTAACGGTAGATCCGATTCTTTGATGACGACTATATGTTAGAGACAATCTCGAGTTCTAATCCCTAGGTTTTAGGACCTAGCATTAGAACCCCTGGTTGGAACCCAGGCGCCCCCCCTCATGCCTCCTCGTGAGGTAGGTCAAGGAGAGTTGCGAACTAGTGGTATCCCTAAAAGTCCTTGAAAATAGCGGATCAAGGCGGACTAAGATATAATCCTACCATGATCAACTTATTTTCTGGAACTTTTAAGGTCCCTAAATTCGCATGGCGGAGCCTCTTTGAAAAGGCTCGATTATTAAAGGGACTTGTTCTTCGGGTTCCTTTAATAATCTCTGGTTCTTTAAGCAGGGAGATTGGTCTCGCGGCTATCTCCTTTGTACGGGAGGTGATACGGTTACGGAAAGGCTCAGGACTACTGTTCACTGCGCTTTATTTGAAGCAGTGTTCAGTATGTCTTATGCGCTTTTACTCAGGGAGTGTCAATTTTGATAATTCCCTGTCCGTACCTGTATCATTGACAAGATGTGGGTTACCCCGGATCATCCCCTCTGTGTTGCGAAAGCATATCAGACGGAAGGATGACCGTGCGGACATGCTTGTGAAATTATATCTATCATGGTTCTCATTAGCTAAGCTAATTGAACTGGCTCCAAAAGTCACTTGCAAGACTTTTGAGTCTATAGTTATGCTTCCTGATGACTATGATGGGTATATTAGTAACATCCAGAGGTTCTTGGAAGAGATGGAGGATCTTCTTCCAAAACTCTGGGATATGTATATGCCCACCATCCGTGAAATACCTCTTTTCAAGGGTATTTCATGGGTGCCTACCTGGAAAGCAACCCCAATCCTAGATTCCTATATACAACGATTCCAACCCGTTGTAGATAGATCTGAGGATGGTCGTTTCCACTTCGTTGTTCCTAATTTGTTTTCAAATTTGAAACACGAACTGGCAGCGTATGCAGTGAATGTGAATAAAATCCATTCACTGGATGGTTGCTTTTCGCCTGGTATATTATGGTAAAAAAGGATTTTATATCCTTTGGATAAGATAATAACTAGGTACTTTTGCCAGGAAGATTTGAATTACTATGAGCGTACAGCAGGTCCTCAATTGGCCTCTGTTGCTCAAGCGTATTCAAATGTTCCGCTGGTGACAGGTAGGATCTGTCAGGTGATCGAAGGTGGGGGGAAGCGTCGGTTGTTTGCCGTATGTAATTACGTTAAACAACGGCTTCTTTCTCCTGTCCATGATTGGGCGTTCAAAGTCCTTAAGTCCTTACGGACCGATGGAACCTTTGATCAAGAGCGTCCGTTACGGCGGTTGCAAAGGATTAAGAACCTTTCGGCCGTATTTTCATTCGATTTGAAATCCGCAACGGACCGTTGGCCATTGAGTGTGATATTCACGGCCTTTAAGTCTTTATTTGGGCCAGAATTCGCATCATCAGTGGTCAACAGCTCTTTAGGCCTCAATACTTTCTTGGTTGGTCCACCACTAACTAAGAGATTATCTGAGGTTGCGTTCCGAGCTGGTCAGGCCCTTGGTTACAAGGGATCTTGGTCACTCTTCGCGCTATCCCATCACGTTGTGGTGTGGATCGCCGCACAAAGAGCAGATCCAAGCAGGACTCGTCCTTTCTGGCGGTATGCCTTACTCGGTGATGATATAGTAATCGCCGATGAAGCGGTTGCCAATCACTACAAAGAGATCCTGCACCAATTGAGAGTTAAAATCTCAATTCCTAAGTCGATTATATCGTACGAAGGATGTTGTGAGTTTGCTAAGCGATTTTGGGTTAAATCTATGCAAGTAGATTTATCTCCAATCTCTCTTAGAGCTCTAACAGGGTGTAGATCGATACGTGGCCTGGTCCAAGTCGCTGCTAAATACAAGGTTACAAGACCGAGTGTTTTACAGAGACTTGGTGGGGCTGGGTACCGTGTCCGCGCTCGCTTGATGACTAAACAGTCTAAAAGGTGGGAGCGTCTTAAAGTAGTAGCTAGTAAACCGTGTAGGTCAGATGCACTACCCGTTGAGTTATGGCTTGGAAGAGGGAAACCTCTCAATCCATACTTTCGGGCGAAGATAGTTCATCTGTTCCGAAGGGAATTAAAACCCAAGGAACTCCGGATCTATCCTCCTGATCTGGTGTTTGATGGTGAACAAGAAATACTAGAACGCACTGTTTTATCTGGATGGATGAAACAGTGGTTAAAACTAGTACTCTGGTACCATACTACAGCGTTATCTCCAGAAGTGACTATTGAGGAACTATTGAGAGCTCCAGTTTGTGAGACTTCTTGGAAGAGATCTCAACGTGATGAAGAACTCATCCGTTTTGGTCTCCTCTGGAAGGCTTACGACATGGGGGAAGAGTGGACACTCGGTACTACTCCTAGATGGGTATTACCGGTTTACACTCCTAGCTCTAAGTCTGAAGTTCCCAATAGTGAAGGTGAGTCTGTGCAAGACTGACTTCCTCTTACATGCTTAGGGTGACTCCCTAGGTATGTCTGAAGAGCCAGAACTATAAGAATTTAGGTGCACCTGAGCGATAGAAGAGATAGTTTCATTCCACAGGAAAGCATTGTAGAGTCCCCACCCTTAGGTCTAGTCCACTTCATTAGGCCTTTCCTTACACGCCCAAGGGCAACAAGATAGTCAAGGCTTGCTTTGGCCTCACCGAGTCCGGTATGCTATGGATCGCAATAAAAAAAGATTTTCCGGTCTAGATTTCTCTTCATTTGAGACCGTTGCGGGTCCATACCTACCTGATGAGCGTGATGTTAAGGCTCCTTGTGTGATGGGTCGATTAGGTCAGTCTATAGAGGGCGGGGGGAAGCGTATCTGTTAGGAATGAGAGGCTTTGCCCAAGGTTTTATCCCTAAGGGTTAACTACAAAGGGATAATCACCAGTTTTTTCTCTTTCCTGACCTAGAAAGATGCCCAAGCAGTTTGATAGATCAGAAGCAAGTAGACTGTTAGATGGGCATTCGAGAAAAAGTCATTCCTTCTTATACTTATATATGCAAGCCCTAGCTAGATTCTCAAGCTCTGATGAACCCGAAACAAGAACTTACGCCGAAAGGACTAAGAGCTCTTATTCCGCACAGTCAAAGGCAAAGCCCATACCTGTTACCGAAGAGACCATACCTTGGGAAGGCATCACCTATGCTAGAAGGCTTTAAAGTCCTCCTTAGTCCAGATCTCTTTAGTGCTCGGCTTGATGCCATCTCAGATGTCCATTCAAATAGACTGCCTGCCCTATTTGATCATAGAGATCGGGGACTCCTCGCGCCAGTTTGCAGGACTAAGGGGTTCTTCCCTGGCGCCTATGTACAATTACTTGTATCAATCCGCTCCAGCAGTCGTAGGGTAAGCCCCTCCTGTGATCAAGTGAGTTCCTTTTTTAGACCGTTCCCTTGAGATTGTCGCATTCTCCCTTGTACCAGCATTCTCACCAGCCTTCGTGGCAGTCTCCGTAATGGTCTTCCCGTTACAAGTATTCCCCATCCCTTAGGCAAAAGCCAGTTCGGAAAGATCTAGTTTCAGGCCCAGTTGCCATCTATCTAGTTTCTTTCCAGGCGCCTTCCCAGCGGTTTAAGTTCTCTTGCTTGTGAATTCTCTTGGGACTTCTGTTATATCCCTACAGCCAGTGGAACTAAGGTCATCTAGTTGCCTTCCATCCAATCCAGTAGGCCAGGCGCTAGGAAGTATAACCATCTCCTCACTCAAAGCAAGTGAAAGCAAGCAAATGAGAAATCCTGTTACACCTGTCTTTCTCGTCTTAAGCCCTTTTGAAGGTAATTTACTAAGTGGAAGCGAGTGCTAGCAAGGATCTTTTTACTGCGAGTAAGTCTCGAGCCTGTGAGAAAGAAGAAAGAGTTAGCAATCCAGTTAAAGATGTATTTTTCATGTTTTCATTATTCCGCCTTTTTGGATAGTCGCTTTATAAAATAAAGTAATCGTGATGTAGAAGTCGGTACAGAGATGAAAAAATTACTCCTATATCAGTCCCATC